GGTACAGTAGTAGGTAAACTGGAAGGGGAACGCGAGATGACTTTGGGTTTTGTTGATTTATTACGTGATGATTTTATTGAAAAAGACCGTAGTCGTGGTATCTTTTTCACTCAAGATTGGGTCTCTATGCCAGGTGTTATACCTGTGGCTTCAGGGGGTATTCATGTTTGGCATATGCCTGCTCTTACCGAAATCTTTGGAGATGATTCCGTACTACAGTTTGGTGGAGGAACTTTAGGACACCCTTGGGGAAATGCACCTGGTGCAGTAGCTAATCGGGTGGCTTTAGAAGCGTGTGTACAAGCTCGTAATGAAGGACGTGATCTTGCTCGTGAAGGTGCTGAAATTATCCGTGAAGCTTGCAAATGGAGCCCTGAGCTAGCCGCTGCTTGTGAAGTATGGAAAGAGATTAAATTCGACTTCGAACCGGTAGATAAGCTAGATAGATAAGCTAGATAAAGCGAAATAGAAAGATAAAAAATAAGCGTGTAGAATTTAGTAATTCCTCTTTGTTCTCCTAATTGATTGCAATTAAACTCGGCCCAATCTTTTCCTAAAAAAAAGGATTGAGCCGAATAAAATAAAGAATGAGCTTCCTATACTATACATAACGTACTATATATTTGCATATATCTTTCATATCACATGTATAGACCTATATACTATATATACAAGTATATACAAGATTTAAATAGAACGAAGACGAAACAACTCAATATTTCTTTATTTTTGGATCCAATCCATAATTAATCCTAAGGATCCATAGGATTAGTGGATCATTTTATATCTCGTAGTTTCAGGCCTTAGATTAAGCTAAGGTAAGGGCTCCCTCTATCCAATCTACTCATCCTGTATATTGTCTTTTTCGTTCCATGTTGCAATATAAACTTATTATTTGATTATACGCTACAAGCTTATACGAGAACGAATTCTTTATTTATAAACTATTTCTCTTTTCGATGAAAGTTTGTATTTTAATTGAAAAAAAAAAAGAGAATCATTTCTTTCAATACTCACTTATTATTAGTTAACAATCCTAATCCTCATATGCTTAATTCCTGATAGGAAATAAAATAGTAAAATAATTATTCATCGAATGACTATTCATCTATTGTATTTTCATCAAATAGGGGGCAGAAGGATTCTATGGAAAAATGGTGGTTCAATTCGATGTTGTCTAACGAGAAGTTAGAACATAGGTATGGTTTAAGTAAATCAATGGAAAGTCTTGATGCTATTGGCCATACCAGTGGAAGTGATGAACCCCTTCTAAATGATACGGAGAAAAATTGGAGTGATAGTGTTAGTTATAGTTTCAGTAATGTTGATCATTTATTTGGTATCAGGGATATTTGGAGTTTGATCTCTGATGACACTTTTTTAGTTAGGGATAGTAATGGTGACAGTTATTCCGTATATTTTGATATTGAAAATCATAGTTTTGAGATTGACAATGATAGTTCTTTTCTGAGTGAATTAGAAGGTTTTTTTTCTAGTTTTTTGAATAGGGGGTCTAAGAGAAACAATCACTACTATTATCATTACATGTATGATACTCAATCTAGTTGGACTAATCACATTAATAGTTGCATTAATAGTTATCTTCGTTTTGAAGTCAGTATTAATAGTTCCATTTCAGGTGGTACTGACAATTACAGTGACAGTTACATTTATAGTTTCATTTGTACTGAAAATGTAAGTGGTAGTGAAAGTGGAAGTTTTAGTATACGAACTCGTAATAATGGCAGTGATTTCAATATAAGAGGAAGATCTAATGATTTCGATATAAATAAAAAATACAGACATTTATGGGTTCAATGCGAAAATTGTTATGGATTAAATTATAAAAAACTTCTTAGGTCAAAAATGAATATTTGTGAACAGTGTGGATATCATTTGAAAATGAGTAGTTCAGATAGAATCGAACTTTCGATTGATTCGGGCACTTGGGATCCTATGGATGAAGATATGGTTTCTATGGACCCCATTCAATTTCATTCAGAAGAGGAACCTTATAAAGATCGTATCGATTCTTATCAAAGAAAGACGGGTTTAACTGAAGCTGTTCAAACAGGCATAGGTCAACTAAACGGTATTACCGTAGCAATTGGGGTTATGGATTTTCAGTTCATGGGAGGTAGTATGGGATCTGTAGTAGGTGAGAAAATCACTCGTTTGATTGAGTATGCTACTAATCGATCTCTACCTGTCATTATTGTGTGTGCTTCTGGAGGAGCACGCATGCACGAAGGAAGTTTGAGCTTGATGCAAATGGCTAAAATATCTTCTGCTTCATATGATTACCAATCCACTAAAAAGTTATTCTATGTATCAGTCCTTACATCTCCTACAACCGGTGGAGTAACAGCCAGTTTTGGTATGTTGGGAGATATCATTATTGCTGAACCTAATGCGTACATTGCATTTGCGGGTAAAAGAGTAATTGAACAAACATTGAATAAGACAGTACCCGATGGTTCACAAGCGGCTGAGTATTTATTCCATAAAGGCTTATTCGACCCAATCGTACCACGTAATCCTTTAAAAGGTGTTCTAAGTGAGTTATTTCAGCTCCATGGTTTCTTTCCCTTGAATCAAAATTCCAAAAATTAAAGTATAGCACTAGATTCTGTTATTTTATTTGTAGCGAACAAGTATTTAGTTCATCGTAATAAAAAAAACTAAGAAAAATGTTCTTTGGTGATATAAGTTACACTTTCTAGTAAGAGTCAGAAGTTTCGGATAATTTTTTTCTTCCAGATCCAGATCCATTTTTTATCTTACCCCTATTCATGATTAGGTATTATGAACCCCTATCAACAGGATAAAATAAAAAGGTGAATTTCTCTTTCCGAGGAATTCGAATTTGGGGAAATAAAAAGAATTTTATCTGGCTATCTTACGTATTAATTAAGATAGACAATAATGAAAAAAAAATATCAAAATAAAAAGAAATATCAAATATGGAAATGGAATAAAAAAATTTCTATATCTATAGCATTTTTACTATGAATATAGCATTTTTACTATGAATCCCCGTTTGTTGGATCGTATTATTTAGAGTCGCGAATTCATAATGAACTTAATTTTCATAAGAAAACCCCTTTTTAATAAGAAACTCCTTATTAGATTAGAAAGAAAGATAGAAAGAACATAAGGATGGGAGAAGAAGAATAATAAAATTTGTAAAAGAAGATTATCCTATCTATATTCGTGTAGAAAGATGAATAGGTACACTTAATTTAGTTCTACATTTTTGCACTTATTATCTATCCTTTTTTTTTTTTTTATTAATATTGCAAATTTCTAAATAATAATATTCTAAATAATATTATTTAGAAATTTTATATTTATTAAAAATTATATATTTATATATACTTAATTGTTTATATATACTTAGTAGTATTATATTATTTTTGAATATTATTATTAAAACTTCATATTATATAAAATACAATAGTCAATATTACTTAATATTACTTATAATAGATATACTTATCATATCATAAGATATCTTTCTAATAGATACAAATATATAGATACAAATATTAAATCGAGGCACCCATTCTATGACAGATCTCAACTTACCCTCTATTTTTGTGCCTTTAGTGGGCCTAGTATTTCCGGCAATTGCAATGGCTTCTTTATCTCTTCATGTCCAAAAAAATAAGATTGTCTAGATCCAATGGGACCAAATCTTATCAATTTATTTCAACACTGTATCATAATACAGATATTTATTTAGTGCAATATGGTACGATATGTGGCTCTTTCCACACACAAATGAAAGAACTGTTATGCATGCGGATACATGATATCTGCATAAATGCATGTATATATATGCAGGGCATAGCTGGTTAAAAACGGATCAGTAAATATTTTTAATAGAAAGTCAATGTATCTAACCAATTACTCCACATCAGAATAGCGCTAGTTGATGAAAGTTACTCCGGGATCAAGAAAGGTAAAGTCAAATTTGGGTTATTCTCTCAATTCCAATCGAATGCAACTGGATCTAGTATAGTATGAATTGGCGATCAGAACATATATGGATAGAACTTATAAGGGGGTCGCGAAAAACAAGTAATTTTTGCTGGGCCTGTATCCTTTTTTTAGGTTCACTAGGATTCTTAGCGGTTGGAACTTCCAGTTATCTTGGTAGGAATCTGATATCCGTATTTCCATCTCAGCAAATTATTTTTTTTCCACAAGGAATCGTGATGTCTTTTTACGGGATCGCAGGTCTATTCGTTAGCTCCTATTTGTGGTGCACAATTTTGTGGAATGTAGGTAGTGGTTATGACCGATTCGATAGAAAAGAAGGAATTGTGTGCATTTTTCGTTGGGGATTTCCTGGAATAAATCGTCGCATCTTCCTTCGCTTCCTTATGAGAGATATCCAATCAATCAGAATTGAGGTTAAAGAGGGTCTTTATCCTCGTCGTGTCCTTTATATGGAAATCAGAGGTCAAGGGGCCATTCCCTTGACTCGTACTGATGAGAATTTTACTCCACGAGAAATTGAACAAAAAGCTGCCGAATTGGCCTATTTCTTGCGCGTACCAATTGAAGTATTTTGAAATGAATTGAACACAATAAAGAATAAATGTTTTCTCAGCATGGGGGAAGGAACTTGCTAATTCCTTTTTTAATACAATTGAAGTCTTTTTGGAATGTTCATTCGAACAAAACATGTTAGATTATTCTATTTCCTCCTTCCTTTGTCGTGGCGACTCCCATAGAATAAAACAAAAAAGCAGGAGGGCGTATATGGAATAACTATAATAAACTATACTATAATTAAGAAAAGAAGAAATTTTGGTATACAATTTGTATACCAAAAGTATTTCGTATGCGTATGGATCCCAACTCAATTCTTTTCTACTAGAAAATTTCTACTAGAAAAAAGGATAATCTAATAAGTAGGGATTCATCAAATATATCCGAACATGTATTTCGTAATACGTAATTCATCTCATCTTTTTAGGCCCAAAATTTTGATGATACCCTTTTTCCTTGGTTGTGGCTAGACGATGAAACATTTCGAAATAATTAACTGAGGGGGGTTTTCGTTTCGAAATACGATTCGTTATTTTAAGTGGGTTTTCGAGTATTCATAGAAAGGAACAAATGAGGATGAAATTGCTTCGAATTTGCCCAATTGAGATATCTGGGAATAATATGGATTTTGCATTTTTATCCGAAAAGGACGGACCCTTATCCCATTTCTATATTCCTTCTAGATCCAAGAACTAAACTCAATTTTTACACAAAAATTGGAATGAATAGACCCATAGGTTCAATACCTTGTTATAGAACTCGTGCTTCAGAGAAATATCAGATAGAGTCAACGAATGAAGCAGGTTCATTAACAATTCAATTCACAGATAAAAAATGAAAAAAAAGAAAGCATTGCCTTCTTTCCCATATCTTGTATCTATAGTATTTTTGCCCTGGTGGGTCTTTCGCTCATTTAATAAATGTCTGGAACTTTGGGTTACTAATTGGTGGAATACCGGGCAATCCGAAACTCTCTTGAATATCATTCAAGAGAAAAACGTTCTAGAAAGATTCATAGAATTAGAAGAACTCTTTCTATTGGACGAAATGATAAAGGAGTACCCGGAGACACATATACAAAAACTTCGTATAGGAATACACAAGGAAACGATACAATTGGTCAAAACACACAATGAATATCATCTCCATATCATTTTGCATTTCTCGACAAATATAATCTCTTTCGCTATTCTAAGTGGTTATTTTATTTTGGGTAATGAGGAACTTGTCATTCTTAATTCTTGGGTTCAGGAATTCCTCTATAACTTAAGTGACACAATAAAAGCTTTTTCGATTCTTTTAGTTACTGATTTATGGATTGGATTTCACTCGACTCATGGTTGGGAACTAATAATTGGTTCGTTCTACAACGATTTTGGATTGGCTCATAACGATCAAATTATATCTGGTCTTGTTTCCACCTTTCCAGTTATTCTAGATACAATTGTGAAATATTGGATTTTCCATTATTTAAATCGTGTATCTCCTTCGCTTGTAGTCATTTATCATTCAATGAATGAATGAAGAACTCATTTGATCTCCTGATATCAATCAAATAAATCAGAATATTTCTTCCTTTATAAAGAAAGCATTTTGAATCTTACTTAATTCTTTATATTTTATTTCTACCGGTTCAAGGTATTCGTCCTATATTCCAGTACAACTATTCCAGTACAATGACAGACTCGTGCATAGGGAACTTTACTAGTTCCCTATCTAATTTATTGTAGAAATTCCGAGATCTATGATTGGACATGCAAAATAGAAATACTTTTTCTTGGGTAAAGGAACAGATGACTCGATCCATTTCTGTATCGATCATGATATATGTAATAACTCGAGCATCCATTTCAAATGCATATCCCATTTTTGCGCAGCAGGGTTATGAAAACCCACGAGAAGCAACTGGACGAATTGTATGTGCTAATTGCCATTTAGCTGATAAGCCCGTGGATATTGAAGTTCCGCAAGCTGTGCTTCCTGATACTGTATTTGAAGCAGTTGTTCGAATTCCTTATGATATGCAACTGAAACAAGTTCTTGCTAATGGTAAAAAAGGGGGTTTGAATGTGGGTGCTGTTCTTATTTTACCCGAGGGATTCGAATTAGCCCCCCCCGATCGTATTTCTCCTGAGTTGAAAGAAAAGATAGGAAATCTGTCTTTTCAGAGTTATCGTCCCAATAAAAAAAATATTCTTGTGATAGGTCCTGTTCCGGGTCAGAAATATAGTGAAATCGTCTTTCCCATTCTTTCCCCCGACCCTGCTACGAAGAAAGACGTTCACTTCTTAAAATATCCCATATATGTGGGTGGGAACAGAGGAAGGGGTCAGATTTATCCTGATGGTAGCAAGAGTAACAATACAGTCTATAATGCTACATCAGCAGGTATAGTAAGCAAAATAGTACGAAAAGAAAAGGGAGGATATGAAATAACCATAGTTGATGCATCGGATGGACGTCAAGTGGTTGATATTATACCTCCAGGGCCAGAACTTCTTGTTTCAGAGGGTGAATCCATCAAGCTTGATCAACCATTAACAAGCAATCCCAATGTAGGAGGGTTTGGTCAGGGAGATGCAGAAATAGTGCTTCAAGATCCATTACGCGTCCAAGGCCTTTTGTTCTTCTTCGCATCTGTTATTTTGGCACAAGTTTTTTTGGTTCTTAAAAAGAAACAGTTTGAAAAAGTTCAATTGTACGAAATCAATTTTTAGGTCCAGAGATTCCTTAACATTTGGTAAAAAGTGCCTATTTTTTGTCCATCGATACAATTATGTATGATCAAAAAATTCTGTAAATCCTTTTGCTTGCTTTGTTTATACTCTTTTTGTTTTGCAGGACGCCTGGAATTTATTACTTGTATTCCATTTTAGTAATAAACAATAGGCATACGAACAAATACAAAAGAAGAGACTACAAGGCAAGGATGGGAAAAAT